TTTCTAGTTAATATATTTCCATTTTTTTTTAGTGCGGTTACGAGGTCTGACTTAATAATAGGTATGAATCATAGTTCAATTTTTTCTTTTATTGGTCTTTTTTCGTGCTCCAGATATTAGAATAAATGTCTGACGAGGTAGAATTAATTATCTTGTTAGAGATAACAGACCTTTTCTATATATGATCCATAGGATCAATTATAACAAGTCACACACTCATTTTCCAAAAATACCGAAACAAAAAAAGTCCACGATCGAACTACCAAAATCTTTTATTTAGAAATAAAAATTTTCAGATTAGTAGTATCTGGCAAAATCTCATATCATACCTAATTCCTAGGAATCCCATCCAATAAAACAGAAGAGTTATAAATTTCCAAAATAATACATAAGAATACAGCAAATAGAGCCATTGCAACTCCCATAAGTGGTGTAGTACCCCAACCTGGAGCTACTTTACCATATTCTGAATTCAAGGGTTTCAATAAATTCCCTACAGTAGTTCGTTTTGGTCCAGATCTAGAACTATCTTCAAAAGTTTGCGTAGCCATAAATTCTATTTTATTAAATAATAATTGGTTAAGACCTGTTGACTTTGTATACTATTCTGTTGTATTTCTAAATAAATGATCTTTATAGTAGATCCATTCTGGAAATTATTAAAAAATGGAAACAGGAACTCTAGTCGCGATCTTTATATCTGGTTTACTTGTAAGCTTTACTGGGTACGCCTTATATACCGCTTTTGGGCAACCCTCTCAACAACTAAGAGATCCATTCGAAGAACATGGGGATTAGTTGAAGTAATTGAAGTAATGAGTTTCCCTTATTGGTAGACTCATTACTTCAATTAAATTGTTTCAAGATTTATTTCATTTTTTTATTTTAGTTGGAACCTTAGGTGGTTCTCGAAAAAAGATAGCGAAAAAGATTATCCCTAAAGTCGAGACTAAAAGGAATGTATAAACCAATGCTTCCATAGATTCGATTGTGATTTACAATTATAGCTTCCACACCTATTCATTTGAGATCATTTAATAAAATAAAGAAAAAGAATCAAAGAAAAGATGATGATTCAAATAAAGATTCCTTTTTCTTGTTTGTATCCCATAAAAAAAAAGAGGAAAGAAATATACCACAATAATGCTGTATCAGACAGTTTGTCTCTTTGTAGTTGGATCTCCAAGTTTTTGGAATGTTCCAAATTCCACTTGAGCATCCAAATCTGGATCAATACCAGCAAAAACATCTCTGAACAAGGTTCTAGCGCCATGCCAAATGTGTCCGAAAAAGAAAAGCAAGGCGAATGTGGCATGTCCAAAAGTAAACCAGCCCCTTGGACTACTACGAAAAACACCGTCAGATTTCAAAGTAGCTCGATCTAATTCAAAAATCTCACCTAATTGGGCGCGTCGAGCATATTTTTTAACAGTAGCAGGATCTGAATAACTTAATCCATTAAGTTCACCACCATAGAACTCAACAGTTACACCTACTTGTTCAACACTATATTTAGATTCTGCCCTTCTAAAAGGAACATCGGCTCTAACAATCCCGTCTTCATCTACCAAAACTACCGGAAATGTTTCAAAAAAGGTAGGCATACGACGTACAAAAAGTTCCCGACCTTCTTTATCTCTAAAAACGGGGTGTCCTAACCATCCAACCGCTATTCCATCTCCGTTATCCATTGAACCTGCTCTAAATAATCCCCCTTTTGCCGGATTATTACCAATGTAATCATAAAAAGCTAATTTCTCAGGAATTTTAGACCAAGCTTCTGATAAACTTAGATTTTCGCTTAGCCCGGCGCTAACTCTTCGAGATATTTCTTGTTGAAAGTATCCCTGATCCCATTGATAACGAGTAGGACCAAATAATTCAATTGGGGTAGTTGCTGAACCATACCACATAGTTCCTGCAACAACAAAAGCTGCAAAAAAGACAGCCGCAATACTACTGGAAAGTACAGTTTCAATATTCCCCATACGTAATCCTTTGTATAGACGTTGAGGCGGACGAACACTCAGATGGAATAAGCCTGCTAATATACCTAATGTACCCGCAGCAATATGATGAGAGGCTATTCCTCCTGGAACAAAAGGATCAAAACCTTCCACACCCCAAGCTGGATTGACAGCTTGTACTTTTCCAGTCAGTCCATAAGGATCGGACACCCATATTCCAGGACCATACAAACCTGTTACATGGAATGCGCCAAAACCAAAACAAGCTAGACCTGAAAGAAATAAATGAATTCCAAAAATCTTGGGCAAATCCAAGGAAGGTTTTCCTGTACGTTCATCACAAAATACTTCTAAGTCCCAATATACCCAATGCCAGATAGCTGCCAAGAAGCACAAACCAGAAAATACTATATGTGCCGCTGCAACACCTTCATAACTCCAAATACCTGGATTCGTTACAGTTCCTCCTGAAATATTCCAACCGCCCCACGAATTGGTTATTCCTAAACGAGTCATGAAAGGTATAACGAACATACCCTGTCTCCACATTGGATCAAGAACAGGATCAGAGGGATCAAAAACCGCTAATTCGTATAAAGCCATTGAACCAGCCCAACCAGCAACTAGAGCTGTGTGCATTATATGAACAGAAAGCAATCGACCGGGATCATTCAATACGACAGTATGAACACGATACCAAGGTAAACCCATGGAAATACCCCTTTATCAAAGAGAAATAGAAACTTGATTTTATCGCATTAAACTAAGAAGACTATATACTTTGTACCTAATACTGTGTACCTAAACTTTTTTTCAGTGGATTCTGTGGTTTATTTTTATTTCATCTTATTCAAAAGAAAAATAAGTAAACAACTCTGTTCGTAAGAACAAAGAGAAGCAGATCTATTCTATACCCGATAAGTACCAATACGCAACGGGAAGATTGCATTATTGGAGAATAAATGGATACTTTTTGATCATTCCAATGATCAATTCCTTGGTTACAGTTTTTTTGAATCCATTCTGGATTACTCTATCAAAAAACTATTCCATGTATCAAATAAAAGAAAAAGGAATGAAGACAAGAAATCATGGATTTTCACCTTTCTTTATTCAAGAATATATTCTTTATTAAAAAATATATGAATATGAAAAAGTAAAATAATGAGTATGAAATGAGTATAAAATTCGAATCAGAGTCAATCAAATAAGTATTTCAAAAAATTGTTTTTTTGTCATGTATCCATGGTGAATTACCGGTAGAAGGTTCCATCGGAACAATTATTAAAGGCACCTCGCTTTCAAAAAAAAAAAAAGAAAAGGAAATGGGAGAGAAAATTACTTTGAAAAAATTAATCAATTATTTAGCAACAATTCAAAAAATAATTTTTTGAATTATTTTGCAAATCCAAGAGATTCTTATGGAAATTCTAATGGAAATCCACATTAAAATTATCCTTTTTCTTTGTTCTTTTCCATGGATTTTAGAGATTCTTATACAGAATGAGAATTTTGATACAATAAAGATGTTCACTCTGTTGAACATGATTATCAAAAGAAAGTTCTCTGATTTCATTAAATATGATTTTATGAAAAAAAAAAATAAGAAATAGAGAAATTGAAGAATGGGAAGAAGAGCAAGAATCGTGCTTGGGAATATTATAGTAGCAAAAACCATTGGAATCGATATTTAATATATTGGATAATTTGCTTTATTATTGATTGACCCTAGTCGGAAAAAAGAATAACTGAAAGGTTTGAAGATTTATGCCGATCGGAACACCAAAAGTGCCTGTAATTCGTTCTGAGAAGACAGTTTTCGTTACTTTATCTGAACTATTTCAGGAAAAAAGAATCCTTTTCTTTTTCTATGCAGAAATATAGAATTCCCTTTTGTGAATCAGTTTATTGCTCTCATACTATTAATGGATCTCGAAGATGAAAATAATATTTAGAAATTCTCGGAAGGAAGGGCACTATCAGCAATGGCCCTTTATGATACTATGCAAGTTTCAGGTTCTGACGTGTGTACAATGAATCTAGGATTAGTTGCATCAGCGGCATCTTTGATTCTGGTTGGAGGAGCAATTCCTAAACGGGTAGCATTCCCTCACGCTAGGGTTTTCATTCACCAACCTTCTACTGGTTATTTTTGTGGAACTGCAGAGAAAATCCTAATGGAAGCAGAAGAAATGTTTGAACTTTGTAACACAATTGCGAAAATTTATGCACAAAAAACTGGTCAATCTGTAAATATTATACAGAATGATCTGGAAAGAGATACTTTTATGTCCGCAACCGAAACTCAAGATTATCTGTGGATCGCATAGCAAATCAAAAAAGAAAATCCTTAGTGATCTAAGTTCTTTTTCTCAATTATTTCTTTTGAGTATTGAATTAAATAGAAATAATTGATAAAAATAATATTTGGTTAAGATCAATCTAAGCCAAACCATTTTATTCTATATTATAGATATACATAGAATATGCCAACTATTAAACAACTTCTTAGAAACAGAAGACAGCAAAAAAAAAATGTTAAGAAATCTCCCGCTCTTAAAGGATGTCCTCAGCGTCGAGGAACATGTACTAGGGTGTATGTGCGACTCGTTCAGATCATGAGTTCGAACAAATAAGAGAATTTTTCTAGTATCAACGACCAATACTGATAAATAGGATAGTAACAAAAAGGTATATAATATACCTATTAATTCTATAGAATCTCAAATTTATGGTTTTCATTGGTAAAAATCCAATCATTCTCGATTTGAAATAAGAATCAATTCTCCATTGGTAGCAAAAGGTTATCCATTAAGCGGCGGAAAGAGCATTATAGGAAGCATGCTCCTTTTTGAAAGAACGGACTCATAGGGTCAGCTACCTAGCCAACTTTTCTAATTAAATGCCGTCACTGTATGGATAACTCCTAGTGTGAAAAGGGCTATTACTTTCTAATTAATAGGTAGAGCCAAAGAATATGAACTATACAAGTTCATAAAATCGTTTGATTAAATGAAAAAAGAAGCTCCGGTGTATAGAGAGGACCTCACCGTTTGAGAGGTAACCATAGAAACGATGGAACCCACTATTTTTTTTTGAATATAGAAATTGAAGAATGGGAAGAAGAGCAAGAATCGTGGTTGGGAAGGTTATAGTAGCAAAAGCCATTGGAATCGATATTTGATATATTGGAGTAGTTCGTTTTGTTATTGATTGACCCTAGTCGGAAAAAAGAATAACTGAAAGAAATCTAATCCGTTAGTTATTTTATTCAATAAGATTGAATTTATTTCAATGAGCAGAGTGAGACGCGGATATATAGCTCGAAGACGTCGAAAAAAAAACCGTTCCCTTGTATCAGGTTTTAGAGGAGCTCATTCAAGACAGACTCGAATGATTATTCAACAGAAAATGAGAAGTTTATATTACTCTTATCGAGACAGAGGCAGGAAAAAGAGGTATTTTCGTCGTTTATGGATCACTAGAATAAATGCAGTAACTCGTGAAAACCAAATATTTGATAGTTATTGTAAGTTTATCCACAATCTGTATAAGAAACAATTTTTTCTAAATCGTAAGATACTTTCACAAATAGCTATATCAAATAAGATTGGTCTTTATAAGATTTCTGATAAAATCATTAAACCTAATAAGGTTTATGAATAGATACTAAAATAATCTTTTAGTAATCATTAAAACAGGATTTCCCGGAGAATGAACTCCAGGAAGGTATAGAAGAAAAAAAATTTAGATAAAGATTAATAGTAACAATTACGAAAATCTTTCAAGATTGTTTTTTCCTTTTTTTATAACACAAGAATTCAATCTGATTTCTAAGTGTTTTCAAACAAAATATTCACTATTTTAGCTTGAGTTCCAATTTGGAGTTTTGAGTCAATTGGGAAGTAGGCTTATGGATTTCTCGTTTTATAACGAGTAGTTCTTTATTTTTTTGATGAGTAGTTCCTGGTTCGCTTTTAGGACCAGGAGTTCCAGATTCAGTTTTAAGACCTGGAATTCCTGGTTCGGTTTTAGGACCTGGAGTTTTCGATTCAATTTTAGTACCTGGAGTTCCGGATCCAGTTTTAGAACGAGGAATTCCTCATTTGGTTTTAGGATAAGGACCAAGACCTGAAAATCTTGATTCAGTTTTAGGAACTCCTAATTCAGTTTTAGGAGGAGTTTTTCTGAATCTTTTTTTATTTTTTTTTTTCTTTTTATTCTCATTTTCACGACGACGTTTTAAGATCTGGCGCCAGCGTCTCCTAAAATGTCTCTCATTTTCAAGAAAAGGTAGTAAACATAAAATACGAGCTTTTTTTATAGCAGTAGTCATTAATCGTTGTTGTCTCAAGGTTATTTTAGTAACTCGTCTAGGTATTATTTTTCCTTGGAAACCAATAAATCGACTAATTAAACTTAAATTCTTATAATGAATTTGATTCCTTGATGGAATCAAAAAACGTTTATTACGGAAAAATTGTTTACGAAGACGAATACGGTATTTAGAAGAATATCTAGAATTTTTACTACGACGAAATTCAAATTCACGACGAACAGAAAGGTATTGACGAAGAGGAATATATTGATACATTTTCCGTAAACGAGATTTAGGAAAATGTTGTTTGAATTTATGAAAAGGGTTATTGAATTTACCAAGAGGTTGCTTGGGTTTATCAATACGAACAGGTTGCTTGGGTTTACCAATACGAAGACGTTGTTTAAATCTATTCATGGTTTATTCCTTATTTTTAAAATTCGAATTCTTGATTCATTTAAGATCCAACCAAAATAGGTTTTGATTCACATATCATTTGATTACTTCATTTATATAAATGGAATATCTAGACACATGATATAATCTCTAAACTAAAATGAGATTAAGTTTGATTCATAGATATTTTTTCCATTATATATAGAAAGAAATATGGCAAGTTCTTACTTTATTTATTTTATTACTTGCTTGCAAACATGATCTTTGTTTCCTTTGATCTATTTTTTTTTTTCTCTATGAGTCGTATGTTTGTTACAATAGCGACAAAATTTTCTCAATTCTAATAAATTGGGTGTATTGGAACGATTCTTTTGTGTAATATATCTAGAAATACCCATTGATTTTTTATTGACACTTCTTCGAACACAACTAGTACATTCCAAAAAAACTCTGACTCTTACATCTTTGCCTTTAGCCATGAACCTCCTTTATATCTTTTGATTGATTTCTTTGGTTTAACTTAACTTTCCTATTTTCGGTTTTTGAATCGAAAAATAAGAAAAAAATCAATAAGAATTCTTAACTAGTTTTTTTTTACATTTCAAAAGATTTTTTCGAAATTATCTATCTACATAATTAAAAATTGATTTTTTTAAGTTAAGTAATAAAAAATAGAATAAAAATGAAGTAATACAATTTCTTTCTAACTATCAAGTTTTATTTTAAACCATCATACTTATTTCAGTCTCTTCTTTTCGACTATGATTTCGTCTAGCTTACGCTAGACTAATAAATTCCATTTTTTCCAAAATTCGGTTCGATCTTGAGCGGATTTACTGGATTCTGGATTTCTATTCACTGAATTTTGGATAAGCTTCTAGAAACTTTTTCTTTATATCATATCCCTTTTATCTATCCTAAAGATTTTAAAAAAGAATCGTCACATGGAATTCTATTCTCCTTCATTTTTTTCAAATATGAAAAATTAATAACTAAAATCAAAAAAAAGGAAATGATAAAGCATCTGGGAATAAACGATTTATTTCTATTAATAGACCTGCTAAAGAAAAAAACCATAGAGTACTGATTACAGGTGCCACAGAGAGATATGTTTTTATATCTTGCATTGCAAATTCTCTTTCTTTATTCTATTGGAATACATGTATGGTCAGATGCTTTAGTTCAAGAATTTTTTAACTTCGTTTTCTTTTTTTAGACACAAATCCTCATTAAAATAGTATGTATAATGAACCAATAGATAAGAATTTCCTGCCTCACCTAACAAACAAAAGAAAGAAGCCCTTTTTCTGAGCATTACTCCTCAAATATGAATTCTTCATTCATAGGTTAGATTTAATTTCAGATGTATACTATTCTTTTTTTTCAGATGTATACTATTCTTTTTTTATATTTTATATAAGAAATGACAAGAAACTTTGATATCAATAGAGAAAAAAATGATCATATATATAATATATGGAAAAGAAGACAAGGATTTTGTACAATGACACTGTACATCAAGTTCGAAAAGGGGTGTAGCGCAGCTTGGTAGCGCGTTTGTTTTGGGTACAAAATGTCACAGGTTCAAATCCTGTCATCCCTACCTATTACATTTCCTATAGGAAATGAACAGGGATTTATTAAGGTCGTTAATTTGCGGATACTCTATGTATAAGAAATGTTTTAGGATAGAAATAGAAAAAGATCTTTTTTGTTTTACAAACGCTCTTAGTTCAGTTCGGTAGAACGCGGGTCTCCAAAACCCGATGTCGTAGGTTCAAATCCTACAGAGCGTGATTTTCTCTAAAAAAAAACAAAGTGAAATTCAAACTGAAATTTGACCTTTCGATAGAAAGGTAGAAAAAGTCTGTAAAACAAAAAAAATTTTTGATTAAATCAAAGGTCTAACTGATCACCACGTCTGTATTGTAAATATGCAGTCACGAATAATCCTGCCAAAGTGATAGGAATGAGGCCTAAGACAATTCCAAATAGAGAAACTTCAATCATTTCCGTTTTAGTAGATGAAAAAAAGGTTAAGATCTATCTTTAAATATTAATCTGAATTATCCATGAATCTCAATGAAAAAAAAATAAAAAAAATAATTGGCAATTGTTGCGGAAAGAACCAGAGAATACCTGAAATCTTTAAGAAAGATTTTTCTGAATTTTTAATTCAATTCATTTCAAATAAGTTGTATCTTTCTTAAACCAATAAATAGAACTAAAGTTATAGTTAAAGCAGCCAGTAAAAAACTGAAATAACTAGTTATAGTAAGCATGAAAAGGCTCAATTCAATATGTTTTTTTACTACATATATTGATAAAGTACTTACCTAAGTTCTAAGATGGTAATTAAGAACTATAGAATAGAATCAATTCTATTCTATAAGTTCCAATGAAAAATTCACGATTCATTGATCATTTTAAAATACTATAAAAAAAGAATTGAGTGGCTCTATTAAAATTCTGAGCCAATAAATTCACTCTCAACTCAAATTTGAGAATTGAGGAAATTAATAGTAATTGATAGTATCAAAAAGCTGTCTTATAAAAATTATGTCATTTCATTTTAATTAATGATGATGAAATCCTATTTTCGTTTTAGGGAATTTTGGAATAAAAGAGTTGATTTGAAAAGAATTTCTATTTGGATCATTTCTTTTCTTTTTTGTGTCAAAAAATCAATTTGAAGATGAGTTATTTCTTTTATCTTCTTAGATTCTATATTCTATCAATTCATAGAATAAAGTTCTATTCCATACTTTTAGTTCGCTAAATAAAGAATCTTTCTGGTTGACCTAATTCAACAATGATTGATCACGAATAGAAATTGTTCCAAGGATGTTTTCTTTCTGTCCTATGCTTTCTTTATTTCATTTAGTATTATCTATATCTATCATTTTTTTTTATCAATTCTGTATTTAAGAAATTATTTTATTTAATAAAATATTTGTGTTTATTTTTGATTATTTTTTATTCTAATATACCAACAAATTCCTTGAAATGAAAGAATTCAAATAAGAGTTATAAAAAAAAGAGATTTCACATAAAAATATATATGTGTATATGTATATAATGTAATATATGTATCTATTGTAATATCTAAAAATAGATAGGTTTTTTCTGGAAAAAAATAAAAAATTTTCAAGAAGAAATTTTTGATTGATAGCAAAAACTATTGGAATCCATATTTTATATATTGGAATAATCTCTTTTTTTATTGATTGACCCTAATTATGTCAATACAATAATAGAATATATTTATTAAATGATATCGAGATGATTTTTTTTTTTCTTCTTCATTTTTTCATCGTCA